TATCAAAAAATCTAATGAATTATTCATTCATTGAATGATAAATTACTACAAGCGAAGGAGATACACGATTTAAAAAATGGAAGATCCAATATTTCACAATTGTATCTAGAATCACTGGAAAAGTGGAAACAAGACCAGATATAATCTGATCATTCTGAGCCAATCCAAAATCATTGTAGATCGAACCAATCATTAGTTCCCAACCATGGGTCGAGTGAAATCCGATCCATAAATCAGTAACTAAAAGAATTGAAAAAGCTTTGATTGTATCACTTAAGTTATAGAGAAATTCCTGAATCCATGAATTTAAAATGAAAAGTTCTTCATTACCCAGAAAAAAATAACCACTTAGAATAGCGAAACAGATTAGATTTGTAGAGAAATGCAAAATGATATGGAAATGAGATTCATTTTGTCTTTGGACCAATTGTATTGTTTCCTTGTGCATTCCTATACGAAGCCTTTGCATATGTGTCTCCGAGTACTCCTTTATCATCTCGTCCAACAGGAATAGTTCTTCTAATTCCATAAATTTTTCTAGAACATTTTTCTCTTGAATATCATTCAAAGGGATTTCGGATTGCCTAGTATTCCACCAATTAATAACCCAAGTTTCTAGACATTTCTTAAATGAGATAGAAACCCACCAAGGCAAAAAGATTATAGACACAAGATATGGGAGGGAAGCCAATGCTTTCTTTTTTTTCATTCTGTATCCGTGATGTGAATTGTTAATGAACCTGTTTCATTGGTCGATTCTATCTGAGATTTCTATGAAGTACGAATTATATAACAAGAGCCTATAACTCTAACAAGAATAAGGTATCAAACCTATGAATCTTTTCCTTTTTTTGTTTTTGTGTAAGAATTGAGTCTTTGGATCTAGAATAGAACATACAAGAAAGGCTCTTTTCGAATGAAAAAAAAAGTAAATATTCTTTCCATATTCCAGAGATCACAATTAGGAAAATTGTAACAAATTTCCCTTTCATTTATTCCTTTCAATGAAGACTCGAAAACCCATTTGAACTAACAAATAAAATTTGGATTGAAAGACGAACCCTACCGGATTCTTTAATTCTTTTATTTCCATTTAGAATTTGAAAGATTTCACTGTCTAATCGCAGCGCAGGGATAGGGTATCAATTCAAAGGCCTAAAAAGAAAGAGGAATTATGTTTTACGAAAACAAAAGACATGCTAGGATATTTGATGAATCTATACTTAATTTACTTATTACTTATTAGACCTTTCTTTTACTAGTCTAAAGAGTGAAGCCAGACACCATGCGTATGCGTATACAAAATAGTTATTGTTCCATATACGTCTTCCCACTTTTGAAATGTATTAAGTTCCTTCTCTCATGCTGAGATTTATTCTTCAGTTCATTTCAAAAGACTTCAATGGGTACGCGCAAGAAATAGGCCAATTCGGCAGCTTTTTGTTCAATTTCTCGTGGAGTCAAATCCTCATCAGTACGGGTCAAGGGAATGGCTCCTTGACCCTTGATTTCCATATAAAGGACACGACGAGGAAAAAGACCCTCTCTCACCTCCATTCTGATTGATTGGATATCTTTCAGAAAGAAACGAAGGAAGATGCGACGATTTCTTCCAGGAAATCCCCAACGAAAAAGGGACATTATCCCTTCTTTTCTATCGAATCGGTCATAACCACTACCTACATTCCATGAAATTGTGCACCACAAATAAGAACTAATGAATAGACCTGCGATCCCATAGAAAGACATCACGATCCCTTGTGGGAAAAAAAGGATTTGCTGAGACGGAAATACGGATATCAGATTTTTACCAAGATAACTGGAAGTTCCAACCACTAAGAATCCTAGTGAACCTAAAAAAAGGATACAGGCCCAGCAAAAATTACTTGTTTTTCGAGACCCCGTTATAAGTTCTATCCATATATGTTCTGATCGCCAGTTCATACTATACTAGATCCAGTTGCATTCGATTGGAATTGAGAGAATAACCCAAATGGATTTGACTTGACTTTTATTTCTTGATCCCGAAGTAACTTTCATCAACTAGCAGCATTCCAACAGGAACCATTAGGAATAATTGGTTAGATACATTGAGTTTCTATTTAAAAGATTTTTCAAAAAAGATTTGCTGATCATTTTGAATTTCATCATTTAATTGATTAAGCTATAACCGCATATACATGCATTAATGCCGTATATTATGCATCGGCATACATAACAAAACAACTCTTTCTTTCATTTGTTTTCGGAAAGGCCAAATATCATATATCCTACCATATTACATTAAAAAAAGTATCTGTATGATGATCCAGTTTTGAAAAAAATTGATGAGATTTCATCGTATTTAGACAATCTTATTTCTTTGGACATAAAGAGATAAAGAAGCCATTGCGATTGCCGGAAAGACTAGGCCCACTAAAGGAACAAAAATAGAGGGAAAGTTCAAATCTATCATAGAATGGGTACCTCAATTTCATATTTGTACCTATTATAAATTTTATTTATAAAGATATATTCTAATAAGTCTATCTATTCATTATTAATATTAATCTATTAAAACTATTAAAAACTATTAAAAAGAAATTAGAAAGAATATTAAGATAATATTAATATGAAGTATTTAAGAATCAATAACGAATGTAGAACTCAATGAAGTATACCTATTCCTCTTTCGACACGAATATGTATGAGAATCCCCTTTAATAAATTGGATTCTTCTTATCCCATTCTTATCTTCATCGTCTTTCTATCTTTACCTTTCAAAACACCTTTTTTGTTTTGAAAGGTAAAGATAGAAAAGAGTTTCTTATGAGTTTCCGATTTTAATCAATCTTATCCAACAAACAGGGATTCCTAGTGAAAAACCGGGGGTTCTCACTAAATAAAAAGAACTTATATATTCTTCTTATTTGTTATTTGAATATTTCTATTTTCTTTATTTGATTTGAGATTTCTTTTTATTTAGTATTTTCTTTTCATTTTTTCGATATATTTTTTTATCTCTTTTTCGTTGTTCTATTGTTCTATATATGAATAATGAATATGTCAAAAGAACGGAAAAAATCATTTTATTTCCCTAATTTCTCGGAAGGAGAAAGAAATTCTTTTTTATCTTGTCGATAGAGGGATGCTTATTTCTAATCAGGAAGAGAGATAGAATAAAAAAAGGATCCGGGCCAAAAAGTCATTATCCAAAACTTATGACTCTTACTACACTTATAACTGATGTCTCCAAAGAAAAAACCATCTTCTTAGTTTTGTTTTTTTCATTATAATGAACTAAATGCGTATTCGCTACAAATAAAAATAACTGAAGCTAATGAGCTAATGTTATACTTTCATTTGAAAATGAAGAATTTCAATCTTTTTGAAATTCTTTTTTTGAATCTTGATTCAAGGGAAGGAAACCGTGTAGCTGAAATAACTCATTCAGAACACCTTTTAAAAGATTACGTGGTACAATTGGGTCGAATAAGCCCTTATGGAATAAATACTCAGCCGCTTGTGAACCGTCGGGTACTGTCTTTTTCAATGTTTGTTCAATTACTCTTTTACCCGCAAACGCAATGTAGGCATTAGGTTCAGCAATAATGATATCTCCCAACATACCAAAACTTGCTGTAACTCCGCCAGTTGTAGGAGATGTAAGGATCGATACATAAAATAACTTTTTATTTGATTGATAATCATATGAAGCAGAAGATATTTTAGCCATTTGCATTAAGCTCAAACTCCCTTCTTGCATGCGTGCTCCTCCAGAAGCACACACAATAATGACAGGTAGAGATCGATTAGTAGCATACTCGATCAAACGGGTGATTTTCTCACCTACTACGGATCCCATACTACCTCCCATAAACTGAAAATCCATAACTCCAATTGCTATGGGAATACTGTTTAGTTGACCTACGCCCGTTTGAACAGCTTCAGTTAAACCCGTTTTTCTTTGATAAAAAGAAATGCGATCTCTATAAGGTTCCTCCTCTGAATGAAATTCAATGGGGTCTATAGAGACCATATCTTCATCCATAGGTTCCCAAGTGCCAGGATCTATAAAGAGTTCAATTCTATCTGAACTACTCATTTTCAAATGATATCCGCAGTATTCACAAATATTCATTTTTGAACTAAAAAATTTTTTATAATTTAATCCATAACAATTCTCACATTGAACCCATAACTTTTTGTATTTTGTATTTAGATCGAAATCATTATATTTTTCTCTTCTATTGAAATAACTGCTACTAGTTTTGATACTAGAATTTCCATTTTCAATACTACTTGTACTTTCCGTACAAATGAAACTAGAAATGTAACTGTCGATATCACTGTAAATGTCACTATTAAGACTGATTTCAAAGCGAAGATAACTATCAATGCAACTATTAATGTGATTATTCCAATTAGATTGAGTATCATACATGGAATAATAATAATAGTAGTAATTACTACTATTAGACCCACTATTCAAATAACTAGGTAGTTCACTCAAAAAAGAACTAGCATTGTCAATATCAAAAATCTGATTTTCAATATCAAAATATACAGAATAAGTGTCACCATTACTATTTCTAACTAAAAAAGTATGATCAGAGATCAAATTCCAAAGATTCCTGCTATCAAATAAAAAATTTAGATAATGAATATTACTGAAACTATAACTGTCCCAACTAGGAATCTTTTTATTCGCATCCTTTCGAATAGTTTCTTCACTTCCACTGGTATGTCCAAGAGCATCAAGACTATCCATTGATTTACTTAGTCCACACTTATGTTCTAACTTCTTGTTAGACAACATTGAATTGAACCAATATTTTTTCATAGATTCTTTATGCCCCTATTTTATGAAAACCTAATACTAATAGATGAATAGTCACTTGATGAAGAAAAAATCATTTTACTATTTCTTTTTTTTTTATTTCTCATCAGAATTCAAATAAAGCATATGATCCAATGTTAATGAAAAACGAGCGAGTCTTGAAAAGAAAGGATTCTCTTTT